CCCCTTTTCACAAAATTCACTAATTTGGGACTCCACCCAGGTCAGGCTTAGACGAGGTACCTGGACCTTTTTCATTACTCATTGCTTCTTCATGGAGTGGTAAGGTTCCACTTCATACTGACGAGGGCCGAGGGTTCGAATCTATTTTCGCCCGCAATCAACCATCCCTTTAGGGATGGTTGATTCCCTCTCCCTACAGAGAATATCTTTTTTTCACGGCCTGACAAGCCCAAGCCTACCTCGTAAGCAAATCTTTTTTCTTTTTTTCAGTATCGATGAAATAATACATGAAATAATACTATATAAAGATGCGGAAGAGGTAGGCATTCCCTTTCCGCCTAACTACTTGGATATAGCAGCATGGGTTGTCACTGCCCAACCCCAGCCGCGCATCGCGCGGAAATACTTACATCTCCTCCGGAGTAGACGGGTGATCATTTTCCTAGCAAGTGATTCCGGGTGCGAAAAGACAGATACAAGCTAGGTAGGAGAATGTCAGGATCAATTACCGAAGAAGATATAACTATTTCGTAAGTTGCATAGACAGGCTAGTTGGGGCAGCAGAACTGGCTTCCAATAAAGATCATTCGAAAAGAAGGGAGTTCGCGTCACAAGAAGAGAAATGGATCTAGAATAAAGTATTCCGTGTGATCCCGATAATGGGATCTATTAATATACCCGATAGGATTGATGCTAGTGCACGAATGATCATAGCTATTTCAATAGAACTTTTTGAAATTGAAATTGATGGGGAAACTGATGAATTTTGTATAGAAGTTGTGGGTGCATCGCTACTCCCATTCTTCCTAGTGAACATTAATTTAATTATTTTAAGATAATAATAGATAGAAATTACACTTGTGATGAGCGCTACCAGAACTGATGGGTACGAACCAGCTTTCCATCCATGCCAAAAGAGATAGAGTTTACCAAAAAAACCGGATGGTGGAGGGATACCCCCTAGGGATAGTGAACGTAAAACCGGAGAGAATGTTAGAACAGGATCCTTCATGTATAATCCCGCGTAATCCCTAATATTATCAGTTCCGGTTCGTAAACCAAATGAGGTGATACGAGCAAAAGTTCCCAGATTCATGAGTATATAAATAAACGTATAAGTTATCATACTTGCGTAACCGTTCTCCGGGTCTGCAGCAAGTACCCCAATCAGAATATATCCAATTTGGCTTATAGAGGGATAAGCTAGCATACGTTTCATACTTATTTGAGTAATGGCAACTAGATTTCCTACTATCATGCTAAAAGTAGCTAATAATCCTGCCACGATATGCCATTCATTAGATAAATATGGAAAAGTTAGACCGAAGAGTCGCGTAAATAAAGCTGGAGCTGCTACTTTAGAGGTAACGGAGAAAAAAGCAACGACTGGTATAGGAGAGTCAGAGTCGAAAAGAGGATTTCCGATCTTTCCGCTCATTCAGAACCGTGCATGAAATTCTTACTTCACACGGCTCCTGGTTCACAAGAGATTCATAACTGATTTTGCTCCCAGAACCTTCCTCGTGTATGTTTCAAACCCATTCTTCTTTGAAGAATTCATAATTCTTCAATATGGGGATTAATTGTCAACTTCTCGAGGGATCCCTCATCATTTGTTTGGATTACCCACCAGCAGTTTCGTCTCGAATTCTTTTTTGCTTGTTTGCCCTTCTTCATTTTTCAACGGAATCCTTTCAACAACTAAAACTACTTGTTGAGTTGATAGGCACACGTCGGGCGGGAGAGACAAATTGCGACTTTTTTCGTTCCTAGCAAAGTAAGCGCACATATTCTTCAATTTAATAATATCTTGGGGTGATTTATCAACTTGGGGAAATTTGCCAGTAGCTTTTGAAGGATCAAGCCTATTCACTTTCCATCAAATTGTGAGAAATTACACAGAAATAAATTGGATTTATAGCCAAATCCGCATAAACTACCAATCTTTCTCTTTCTTCTTCTTTTTCCAAAAATATACCCATAATAAAAAAGAGAATGGAAATAGATAGTTAGATCTATCATAGAAAAGGGGGTCTACCAAATATCGCCATTTACCTCTGTTTTACTCGTATGTTATTAATTGAACAATTATGAATCTTATTATACGGCAAGAGGAGAGCTAATTTAGGTAACTACTATCGTGGGGAAAGTTTTGCATTTCCGTGCACTCGCAGGACGCCCCAAAAAACAATTATGACTTTATTTACTTATTCGTCATGATTAATTTGTCTTTCAAACGAATCACACTCCTTCATATACATCAGGAGTCCATTGATGGAAAGGAACGAGAGAAAGCTTAAACGCCATTCCAACTGTAATAAACGCAATAGCAATATAGATTACAGTGAAATACTGACTAAACGGGAGTTCACTTGCTATTTTATCAAGCTGAAGCTGTCCACCGGAAATTCCATACAACAAAGAAAAACCATATAGGAGAAGAGACGAGCTTGCTCCACCCATCAATAGAAATTTCGTAGTTGCTTCATTTGATCTTATATCCCTTTTAGTATGTCCAGACAAAAAACAAGAAGATAGGCTTGAAAGTTCCAATGCCACGTAAAGGGTGGCCAAATCATTTGCCCAGCAAAGAACCATTCCGCCCGAAACTGCAGTTAATATGAAAAACAGAAATTCTGCCAAAGCCATTTTTGAACATCGTATGTAATCAATTGATAACAGAACAGATAATATCGAACAAGTCAACAGAAGAAATCTAAATATATAACTAAAATGACTGATTCGAGAATCTTCGAAAGATATTAATAAAGATTGGATTCCCCATTGACATAGTAAAGCAACCACGCCAATTAGCATAGATATTAACGAAATTTGGTAAAGCAAAGTTGTATTTTTTCCCTTGTTTGATAAATCGATTACAATAACTGTAATTAAACTGAAAATTAAAATACGTTCCGGCAAAATTGACAGATTACCTTTTG